TCAAATTAGCAGGTTTGATAGGTAAAGTACGATCATGGTTGCAAAAAAATAAGAAATCAAAGTATTTTGGCCCTAGCTCCTAAATCAATTCGGAAGTAGATTGATTCTGATCACTCATTGATTCGTCTGGTATCTAAATATAGGATCCATTTCTAAGTTAGTTTACTAGATCGAAATCTTATGATGTTCAAAACTGTATAGATACAATGTCACATTCAGTAAAGATTTATGATACATGTATAGGATGTACTCAATGTGTTCGAGCGTGTCCCACTGATGTATTAGAAATGATACCCTGGGACGGATGTAAAGCTAAACAAATAGCTTCTGCTCCAAGGACCGAAGACTGTGTTGGTTGTAAGCGATGTGAATCTGCCTGTCCGACCGATTTCTTGAGTGTTCGAGTTTATTTATCGCAAGAAACAACTCGTAGTATGGGTCTAGCTTATTGATACATTCCATAAAACTCTCCTTGAATCCATCTTTTTTTACCGACAAAATACGTGCTCAAAACCAAATAAAAATATTTTGAGCACGTATTTTTCTGGCCCAAATGTATCTTGTCTTTACCACGAATAATTTTCCTTTATTAACAATAATTGTAGTTTTGCCAATATCTGCAGGTTCATTAATTTTATTTCTTCCACATATAGGAAATCGAGTAATCCGTTGGTGTACTATATGTATATGTATTTTAGAACTTCTTCTAACGACTTATGCATTCTGTTATCATTTTCAATTGGATGATCCATTAATCCAACTAGTGGAGGATTTCAAATGGATCGCTTTTTTTGATTTTCATTGGAGATTAGGAATAGATGGACTTTCTATAGGACCAATTTTACTGACGGGATTCATCACGACTTTAGCTACTTTAGCGGCTCGGCCTGTTACTCGAGATTCTCAATTATTTCATTTTCTGATGTTAGCAATGTACAGTGGGCAAATAGGATTATTTTCTTCTCGGGACCTTTTACTTTTTTTCCTGATGTGGGAGTTAGAATTAATTCCCGTTTATCTACTTGTATCCATGTGGGGAGGAAAAAAACGTTTGTACTCAGCTACAAAATTTATTTTGTATACAGCAGGGGGTTCCGTTTTTCTTTTAATGGGAGTTCTGGGTATCGGTTTATATGGTTCTAATGAACCAACACTCAATTTTGAAATATTAGCTAATCAGCCCTATCCTTTGGGCTTGGAAATACTATTATATATTGGATTTTTTATTGCTTTTGCTGTCAAATTACCAATCATACCCCTACATACATGGTTACCAGATACCCATGGAGAAGCACATTATAGTACTTGTATGCTTCTAGCCGGAATCTTATTAAAAATGGGAGCGTATGGATTAGTTCGAATCAATATGGAATTATTTCCTCATGCTCATTCTATATTTTCTCCTTGGTTGATGATAGTAGGTGCAATGCAAATAATCTATGCAGCTTCAACATCTCTGGGTCAACGGAATTTAAAAAAAAGAATAGCTTATTCCTCTATATCACATATGGGTTTCATAATTATAGGAATTGGTTCTATCACTGATATGGGGCTCAATGGAGCCCTTTTACAAATAATCTCTCATGGATTTATTGGTGCTGCACTCTTTTTCTTGGCCGGAACTACTTATGATAGAATACGTCTTGTGTATCTTGACGAAATGGGTGGAATAGCTATCCCAATGCCAAAAATATTCACGATGTTCAGTAGCTTTTCGATGGCCTCCCTTGCATTACCAGGTATGAGTGGTTTTATTGCCGAATTACTAGTATTTTTTGGACTACTTACTAGTCCAAAATATTTTTTAATGACAAAACTACTAATTACTTTTGTAATGGCAATTGGAATCATATTAACTCCTATTTATTTATTATCTATGTTACGCCAGATGTTCTATGGATATAAGATATTTAATGTACCAACCCCTTATTTTTTTGATTCTGGACCACGAGAGTTATTTCTTTTGATCTCTCTTTTTTTACCAATACTAGGTATTGGTATGTATCCTGATTTTGTTCTTTCACTATCAGTTGAAAAGGTTGAAGTTATTCTATCTAATTCTTTTTATGGATAGTTTTGATGAATAAAAAAGAAAAAAAAATATTCTTTTTTGATGTTCGTTGTACAATGAAAAAAAGAGGTTTTTTTTCTTCTCTTACGTTAAGTAAAAAAAATAAATTTGAACAGGTGAGAACCCTATGAATTTAATGGTGTAGTGATTCACAGGGTTCTCACCTGTTCACACAAAGTTTTTTTATCTGATATGTGCTGTACACTTTTCTATTCCTATTCATCATAACTCCTTAAATTGTGTTTAATTCAATTATATATTAATGTAAATAAACCATAACTATGTAGTCCTATTCCTAATAGATTTATCCCAAAATAGCATATCCAAATTATAAGAAATCCAATAGACGCCACAATTGCTGAATTGGTACCCTGCAATTTTATATTTGTTCGAGTATGTAAATAAATCGCGAATACGATCCAAGTAATAAAAGCCCAAGTTTCTTTTGGGTCCCAACTCCAATAAGATCCCCATGCTTCGTTAGCCCATACTGCTCCAGAAAGAATTCCTATAGTTAAAAAGATAAATCCTAGACTAATAACCCGATAACTCCAATAATCCAATTGTTGAATCAATTGGGACCTGTAATAATTAAAAAGAAAAGTATTTTTGAAAATATTACTTCGTTCGTTCATGTATTCGATTTCACCAAAGAAAAGGGAACCATTGAAATTTAAAAAACGATTACTCGTAGCAAAAAACTTTTGATTTTTTCTAACTGTAATGACTATAAGTGATACTGATAATAATGATCCACATAACAGGGCAGCGTAGCCTAATATCATCGTACTTACGTGCATTATTAACCACTCAGATTGAAGAGCTGGTACTAATATTGTGGATTTGTGTATTTCAGTTAAAAGACCTGAAGTAGCAAAGCCTTGGGTAAAAATAGCACTTGGGCCAATTATTGTGCTTAGGATATTTTTCTTTTTTTTGAAATACGGAACTATATGAATAAGGGAAAAACTCCATGAAAGGAAAATTAATGATTCATATAAATCACTTAGTGGAAAATGTTCCGAATAAATCCAACGAGTAACTAATAATCCTGTTATAGAGAACAAATTCATTATCATGCCTTTTTCGGATGAATCATATAGTTTTACGATTTGATCGACTAAAAAGGTTATCAAATGAATTGTAAGTACAATTGAAACGAGCGAAAAAGAAATATGAGTTAATATATGCTCTAAAGTTGAAAATATCATAAGATTATAGGAGTCCTTTAATTAGAAAATCTATATGGAGAGTTGGATTCATTATAGGACCTATTTACTTTTTTTAGGAGATGACATGCCGCCACTCGGACTCGAACCGAGATGCTCTAGCACTGCTTCCTAAGAGCAGCGTGTCTACCAATTTCACCATAGCGGCTTATCTTGAACTCATAATAGTCTATGAATAAGAAATCGTCCAGATTTAAGAATTCGATTGGTTGCAATATTTTTTAGAAAAGATTCAAATAGATGAATAAAAATTTCTTGAACATAGGTATTTGAAGGTTCATTATTTTAATTTAGAGTCTTCATTTTGATTTCGTGCATCTTATTTTATACTCTCTTCAACTTGAATTCTTGCAAAATTCAAAAATCCTACTATCAATTCAATTAAGGAAGAGAACTCAAATTTTTGTTTTAATGAACTATTTCAAAATTTAGTTGATCCCAAAAATCAAAAACAAAAAATGCAGTTTATCAATGAATATTAATAAAAAAATCCATTTTGAATCATTCACAATTGACACATTATTTATCCAGAATAATTTCAATAAGTATTTTTGAATGGATTCATCACAAGAGATATAGGGTGGTCTATATAGGAATTTCGAGGAAATAAAAAAAAAGTAAGAAAGTTACACAAAAGGGTTTAGAATCTTAGTTTCCATTATTTTAGTAACGAAAGATATTAGCTCTTCTATAGATATATAGAAAGTTAATATATAGAAAAGATCAAAACTTATATTATTGGAAGAAATAGGTTGATGGGGAAAATAACACTCCCCACCTTGAAAATGAAAAGATATACTAAAAAAATCGAGTATCTTGTGTTTTTTTGTTAATAAAAATAAAGTATTCTTTTTTTTTTCGAAATTGGGTAAGGTAAACAAAAGAGTTTTATATATATTCTGGATTCTCAAAGCGGCGAGAATTCTATTTTCTATTGATTAACTCCGATAGGGAATAGAAAGCGAGATTCTTATTTTTGAAATGAAATCAGTCAATTTTTCAAGTCAGCCCGATTTAGATTATTTCAACATTTTACTATTTTATTTGTTTGTCGCACAAAAAACTTTTTGAATTCCCGGTCGAAAGAGATTTCCCTAAGGAAAACGCTTTTAACGATGCACAATACCCCTTCCTTTTCCAAACATTTTTTCGAATACGCTTTTTTGATACAGAAGTACGTTTTTTTGGAACTGCCATTTAAATTAAAATTAAGAGATTACTCATTGGTATAGCTGGATGTGAAAGACATCTATTGGTCAAAATAAATATACGTTTTCCTAATTTATTATAGATTTATTTTCTTTTTAAAAAATATTTTTTTTTATAAAAAAAATAATTAGGTATAGGTGAACCGTATGGAAAAATTGTATAAAATATTACTAAAAAAAAATATAAAATAAAAAAGAAGTTTTTTCGCTTGGTGTTTTTCTTTCATATTCTTTTCGATTCAAATCTAGATTTCCAAAATCTATTGTGCCATAGAAATAGAATTGCTTGAACTTAATAAAATGAAAGAATCAAAAATTACATAACATGACATAAAATGAAAATACCTCAAGAAAGGTTTAAGATGAGAACCCAACTTTCTGTTTATAAAAAAAAACTTTATTAAAATCTTTTCTATTAACTTGTCAAACAAGGGAAAATACGCCGAATTTTGCAATCCGAAAGAGAATAATTATAAATCTTTTTCTTTCATT